GTATGGGATCCGTAGTCGGAGAGAAAATCACCCGTTTGATTGAACACGCTGCCAATCAAAATTTACCTCTTATTATAGTGTGTGCTTCTGGGGGGGCGCGCATGCAGGAAGGAAGTTTGAGCTTGATGCAAATGGCTAAAATATCGTCTGCTTTATATGATTATCAATTAAATAAAAAATTATTTTATGTATCAATCCTTACATCTCCGACAACTGGTGGAGTGACAGCTAGTTTTGGTATGTTGGGGGATATCATTATTGCCGAACCCAATGCCTACATTGCATTTGCAGGTAAAAGAGTAATTGAACAAACATTGAATAAAACAGTACCCGAAGGTTCACAAGCAGCTGAATACTTATTCCAGAAGGGTTTATTCGACCTAATTGTACCACGTAATCTTTTAAAAAGCGTTCTGAGTGAGTTATTTAAGCTCCACGCCTTTTTTCCTTTGAATCAAAAGTCAAGCAAAATCAAGTAGAGCACTAAGTTCAATTATTTTTTTTGTGTTTGTAGCAAAAAGTAGTTAGTTTATCGGAATCAAAGTAAATAAGATAATAATGGCCTTTTCTTTGGTGATAGAAGATCGAATTGTAGAAAGAATTAAAACGAAAGTTGAGGATAACTCTTTTTTTGACCTATATTCCTGATTACGAATCAAGAAACCTTTATCACCAAGAGTGAGTTCTTCCGTTCGTGAAATTAGTAAAATAAAACGAATTTGGTCTTGTCTTAGGTATATAATTTGAAATTTCAATATAGATAATAGAGTTTTGTATCTTTCTCTATCTACCGAAAAACCATTTTAGCTAAAAATCCATGTTGGGTCGGATTCGAACGAATCCTTCGATAATCGGTAAAAAACTCTTTATCTATTTTTAGAAAATTAGAAGACAAGAACAAAAGACAAAGAAATGAAGAAAAATAATAAAGTTTATTATCATTATCATACATATCTTTCTCATGGAGGAGATGAATAAGTCCATTTATTTAGTTCTACAGTTCTACATTCTTTGCACTTATTCTTATTATACGTACTCAGTTAGATTTAGATATATCGATACTTCGATCTATACTAAGAATTTGAAATTCTTCAAATTCTATTAATAATAAATATTATCTAATTAGAATTCAAATTCTTAATTTAATTATAATTATTACAAGATATCTTTATTTATATAATAACATAATAACAGATACAAATAGTAAATCGAGGTACCCCTTCTATGACAAATTTGAACCTTCCATCTATTTTTGTGCCGTTAGTAGGCCTAGTCTTTCCGGCAATTGCAATGGCTTCTTTATTTCTTCATGTTCAAAAAAACAAGATTGTTTAGATCCGCTGGGACCCAATCTCATCCATTTTTTTTTTGAAAACGTGGACTTGTATCATAACACGGATATCTATTTATTGGAATATAGTATAACATGTGATTTCCACCGAACATAAAGGAAAAAACTCTTATGCCCGCAGAAACATGATATATGGATATATCAATTCTAGCAATTTTCAAATAGATCAGGATCTCTGGATGGCTGAAATGTAGTCGGTGAATCTATATGTATATCGATATGTATAGTGGGATCGTATTAAATAAAGAGTATGTTATTATTTTAGATTTAACCAATTTGATGAATTACTCCTAAAGGTTGACATCAAACTAGTGCTAGTTCACCTCAAACTAGTGCTAGTTGATGAGAGTTACTTCGGAAACAAAAAAGTAAAGTCAAATTTCTCTGGGGTATTATCTCAATTCCAATAAAATGCAATCGAGTAAAGTATGACGTGGCGATCAGACGATATATGGATAGAACTTATAACGGGGTCTCGAAAAATAAGTAATTTCTGCTGGGCCTTGATCCTTTTTTTAGGTTCATTAGGCTTCTTATTAGTTGGAACTTCCAGTTATCTTGGTAGAAATTTGCTATCTTTTTTTCCGCCTCAGCAAATCATTTTTTTTCCACAAGGAATCGTGATGTCTTTCTACGGAATTGCGGGTCTCTTTATTAGCTCTTATTTGTGGTGCACAATTTCCTGGAATGTAGGTAGTGGTTATGATCGATTCGATAGAAAGGAAGGAATAGTCTGTATTTTTCGTTGGGGATTTCCGGGAAAAAATCGTCGCATATTCCTCCGATTCCTTATAAAAGATATTCAGTCCGTTAGAATAGAAGTTAAAGAGGGTATTTATGCTCGTCGTGTTCTTTATATGGACATCCGAGGCCAGGGGTCCATTCCCTTGACCCGTACTGATGAGAATTTGACTCCACGAGAAATTGAACAAAAGGCTGCTGAATTAGCCTATTTCTTGCGTGTACCAATTGAAGTATTTTGATAAATTGAGAATCAGAACGTTCATTCAATTAAAGAAAACGTATATGAAAGAACCATAAAACGAAACTCTTTTTATGGTCTTTATGCGTTTTATGGTCTTTATGCGCACGCAATTCAATAACAAATAACAAATCGAAATAATAGATTCATCTCAGACGGCAAACCATTTCGAAAGCAAGAATTTTTTTTAGTTCAATATTTGTTGGAATTGACACTTTAGATCCAGATAGATCGTATCTTGTAAATTTGAAATTCTTTCTTTTGTATTCTTTAATGACCAACAATTGGATTTCTTAATTAAATTGGATTTCTTAATTAAATACTGAGAACTAGCCAATTTATCCTTTGCCAGTCATTTTTTTTTGATCATCCTAATATCTTTCCCTCAATTATTCTATTCCTGACTATGGGTAATCAGTGAAATTTTTTCGAAATATTGGATATTTTGATAGCAAAGGAGTTCTTTCGTCTCAAAATCTGAATAATATTCATTACTTAAAGTGGTTCTTTCGATCATTCATCGAAAGGATACACTTTATTTTTAATTTGACCAATTGAGATATCAGGAAACAATATTCTAAATTTCTTCATTCGAAGTGAATTCTTAGCCTATTTCTGTATTCTTTCTAGATTCAAAGACTAACCACAAAATCACAAAGAAAATAGATTCATAAGTTCGATACCTTGTATAAAACTCATGTGTGTAAGAAATATTCGATCGCATAGAGTGTACGAATGGGTTGATTAACAATTTACAGACGAAAAAATGGCAAAAAAGAAAGCATTCACTCCTCTTTTCTATCTTGCATCTATAGTATTTTTGCCCTGGTGGATTTCTTTCTCAGTTAATAAATGTCTGGAATCTTGGGTTACTAATTGGTGGAATACTGGGCAATCCCAAATTGTCTTGAATAATATTCAAGAAAAGAGTCTTCTAGAAAAATTCAGAGAATTAGAGGAACTCCTCTTCTTGGACGAAATGATCAAGGAATACTCGGAAACACATCTCGAAGAGTTTGGGATAGGAATCCATAAAGAAACGATCCAATTAATCACGATACAAAATGAGAATCGTATGGATACGATTTTGCACTTCTCAACAAATATCATCTGGTTTGGTATTCTAAGCGGGTATTCAATTTTGGGTAAGGAAAAACTTGTTATTCTTAACTCTTGGGCTCAGGAATTCCTATATAACTTAAGTGACACAGCAAAAGCTTTGTGTCTTCTTCTAGTAACTGAGTTTTTTCTCGGATATCATTCACCCCCAGGTTGGGAATTCGCTATACGCTCTATCTATAACGAGGTTGGAGTTGTTGCGAATGAGCAAACTATAACTATTCTTGTTTGCATCCTTCCAGTAATTTTTGATACATGTTTTAAATATTGGCTTTTCCGTTATTTAACTAGTCTGTCTCCGTCAATTTTACTGATTTATGATTCAATAACTGAATGATAAAGGATCCATTGATATTAATCTAATCCAATTAGAATGCTTGGTACTTTGTAGTTGTACATAAGCAAAGTATTGAAAATCATATTTACTCTTCCTATTTCTAACCATCGGGAAGATTCATCCTAGATTATTCCAGCAAATAGCAGAATCGTGGCTAGGGAACTATACTAGCGACCTACCCAATTTATTGTAGAAATTTTCGCGATCAATGATTGGACCATGCAAACTAGAAATGCTTTTTCTTGGCTAAAGAAACAGATTACTCGATCTATTTCCGTATCGCTCATGATATATATCTTAACTCGGACGTCCATTTCAAGTGCATATCCCATTTTTGCACAGCAGGGTTATGAAAATCCACGAGAAGCGACTGGGCGTATTGTATGTGCCAATTGCCATTTAGCTAATAAGCCCGTGGAAATTGAGGTTCCACAAGCGGTACTTCCTGATACTGTATTTGAAGCAGTTGTTCGAATTCCTTATGATATGCAACTGAAACAGGTTCTTGCTAATGGTAAAAAAGGGGGGTTGAACGTCGGGGCTGTTCTTATTTTACCGGAGGGGTTTGAATTAGCCCCTCCCGATCGTATTTCTCCTGAGATGAAAGAAAAGATTGGCAATTTGTCTTTTCAGAGCTATCGCCCCAATAAAACAAATATTCTTGTGGTAGGCCCTGTCCCTGGTAAAAAATATAGTGAAATAACCTTCCCTATTCTTTCCCCGGACCCTGCTACTAAGAAGGATGTTCACTTCTTAAAATATCCTATATACGTAGGCGGGAACAGGGGAAGGGGTCAGATTTATCCCGACGGCAACAAGAGTAACAATACAGTTTATAATGCTACAGCAGCAGGTATAGTAAGCAAAATCATACGAAAAGAAAAAGGGGGGTATGAGATAACCATAACGGATGCGTCAGAGGGACGTCAAGTGGTTGATATTATCCCTCCCGGACCAGAACTTCTTGTTTCCGAGGGCGAATCTATCAAATTTGATCAACCATTAACGAGTAATCCTAATGTAGGCGGATTTGGTCAGGGAGATGCAGAAATAGTACTTCAAGATCCATTACGTGTCCAAGGACTTTTGTTCTTCTTGGCATCTGTTATTTTGGCACAAATCTTTTTGGTTCTTAAAAAGAAACAGTTCGAGAAGGTTCAATTGGCCGAAATGAATTTCTAGATTCGCAGATTTATCGATATCAAGTACGT